TGTCCATATTTCGAGAAAGAGTATCTCTTGGTTTTCATTCCCATAAGAATGAATACTATGATTCACGTTTCGAACAGGCATGAATAGAGCATCTATAGGGTAACTTCCGTCTTGAAAGTTATTTGGCGCTTTTATACGATATCCGCGATTTCTCTCGAGTTGTAATCCAATACACAAATCAATTGGTTCTGTCAAGCTAGCTATATGCTGTGTATTGTCAACTATTTCGACATAAGGTGGCAAGATGATATCTTGAGCAGTTACACATCTAGGGCCCCTAACACAAATAGACGCCTCACAAGTTCCATATAGATTACTTCTCAATACAATTTCTTTCAAATTCATTAAAATTTCGTGTACTGATTCTTGAATACCTACTATGGTAGAGTATTCATGTGGGATTTTCTCAGATTTTGCACGTGTTATACATGTTCCTTCTATTTCTCCAAGCAAAGCTCTTCGCATCGCAACGCCTATTGTGTCAGCTTGACCTTTCATCAGTGGAGAGAGAATAAAGCGCCCATAATAAAGACATTTACTATCTGTTCTTGATTCAACACACTTCCACTGCAGTGTACGGGTAGATACTCTTATTTTCTCTCGAACCATAGTAATATTATAAAATATTGATCATATTTTTGAATCATTTATTTCTCTTGAAATTTCTTCAATTTTTATTTCTACACACGTCTTTTTTTAGGAGGCCTACAGCCATTATGCGGCATAGGGGTTACGTCTAGCACGAACCTTACTCGTACACCACTTCTACGAATAGCCCGTAATGCTCCATCCCTTCCGAGACCGGTACCCTTTATCCTGACTTCTGCTCGTTGCATACCCTGCCCTACCACTGGACGAATAGCACTTCCCGCCGCGGTTTGAGCCGCAAAGGGTGTCCCTCTTTTTGCACCCCTGAATCCACAAGTACCGGCGGAAGCCCAAGAAACCACCCGACCCCCTACATCCGTAACAGTCACAATGGTATTGTGGAAACCTGCTTGAACATGAATAACGCCCTTTGGTATTTTACGTGCAGCAGTCTTACGCGAACGAATACGACGCCGCCGATAAACAATTCTTGGTCCGTGTTTTGCCATATTTTATCATCTCATAAATATGAGTCAGAGATATATGGATATATCCATTTCATGTCAAAACAAATCCTTCATTTTTTTTTTTACGGAAATCAAATCTTTTACAAAATTCCTTTTATTTTTAGTAGAATAATTATCCTTGTCGTTGTTTATGTTTTGAGTTAGAACAAATTACTATAATTCGTCCTCGTCTGCGGATCAGACGACATTTTTCACAAATTTTACGAACAGAGGCCCCTTTTTTCATATTTGTCATTCCTTACTTTAATTCCGAGTCTATTTCTTGGAAGAAAATAAGTTTCTTGAAATTTTGAACCTCGAATTGTATTCTCATGGGAAGGAATGTTGAAGTTGAAAAACCACTTAGTCCTTTGAATCATCCGAATCATCTGAATCGTTGTGGGGGAATCTATAAATTATACGGCCTTTGGTTAAATCATAACGGCTTATTTCAATCTTAACCCTATCTCCCGGTAGGATTCGTATAGAATTACGTCGTATCTTTCCTGAAATATAACCTAGAACTACCTGTTCGTTATCTAAACGAACGTGGAACATAGCATTAGGAAATGATTGAATAACCAATCCTTCTACTATCCATTTTTGTTCTTTCATTCCAAGCAAAACCTCCTTAAAGTACCAACTAATAGGGGGAAGAGAATAGATAACCTGCTCGTTCTCTCAAAAATAAGAAATTTTTGATCTAACTCGGATATCAGAAGGATTACCATATATAACATAAAATTTCTCCACCAATTCCTTCTAGTCGGGCTTCCCGATCCGTCATTATACCTCGAGAGGTAGAAAGAATTACAATTCCCATTCCACTTAAAATTCTAGGAATTCGTTGATAGTTAGAATAGATTCGTAGACCAGGCCGACTGACTCTTTTTAAATTTAAAGTATTTCTATATGGTCCTTTCCTATTTCTTCTATGTCGCAGAGTTAAAACCAAAAAATATTTGTTTCTTTCTTGGTGTTTTCTCGCATTTTCAATAAAGCCTTCCCGTAAAAGTATTTTAACAATGCTTTCGGTGATGTTAGTAGATGCTATTCGAACTGTTCCTTTTCTATTCATGTCAGCATTTCGTATAGAGGTTATTATATCAGCAATAGTGTCCCTACCCATGATAAACTAAAATCAGTGGTGTCTCCGAATTTTTATATAATCAACATGCTTTTTTTATTAGTTTATTTTTTTTATGAATTAAAAAAAATAAAAAAAAAAATTCAAAATGAAAGGTATATACGTGATACACAATCTACAATTTCATTCAAATATCCTACTTCTCATCTTATAATACCTCAGGAGCTAATGAAAGTATTTTAGGAAAGTTTTTTTTCAATTCCAGGGCAATCGCACCAAAAACTCTACTTCCTTTTGGATTTCCTTTTTGATCAATGATAACTGCAGCATTGTCATCATATCGTATTAGCAGACCATTGTCGCGTTTGAGTTCTTTACAGGTACGTACAATTACAGCTCTGATCACTTCTGATCTTTCTAAGCGCGTACTTGGTATTGCTTTTTTGATCACAGCAACAATAACGTCACCAATACGAGCATATCGACGATTGCTAGCTCCTATGATTCGAATACACATTAATTTTCGAGCCCCGCTGTTGTCTGCTACATTCAAATGGGTCTGAGGTTGAATCATATCTTCTTTTTATCTGTTCTTTCAATAAATGCAAACAAACAAAGGGCGAAAAAGAAAAAGAAATATTGTTTGCCAAAAATAAAAAGTAAAAAGAATCTACGGTTGTTTTTATCCCCAAGATCTATTTCCTTTGGTTCTACATTCCTATCCTGAAATAATGAATTGAGTTCGTACAGGCATTTTAGATGCCGCTATCGAGATAGCCCTTCGGGCTATATTTTCTGATACTCCGCTTATTTCATAAAGTATTCGACCGGGTTTGACAACAACTACCCAATATCGGGGGGATCCTTTCCCCGAACCCATACGGCTTTCCGCAGATTTTACTGTAACTGGTTTGTCTGGAAATATACGTACCCATATTTTTCCACCGCGGCGTGCATTTCGCGTCATTGCTCGCCGACCTGCTTCTATTTGTCTAGACGTGATCCAAGCAGGTTCAAGTGCCTGAAGAGCATATCTTCCGAAACAAATACGATTCCCCCGATAAGATATTCCCTTCATTCTTCCTCTATGTTGTTTACAGAATCTGGTTCTTTTGGGGTTATAGTTGATGGTTTTTTCTTAATTCCACCTCTACTACAGAACCGGACGTGAGAGTTTCTTCTCATCCGGCTCCTCGCGAATGAAAAAATTTCAATTTTAATTGAATATGAATATTTAAAAATTGAATTCGAATTAGAATAGAATTTTAAATTAATATATAGATTAATATATTCTAAAATAGAAAATGAGTAAAAATGAATAATAAAAATGAATAGAATAATAATATTGAATTAAGATATACATTTAATAATACACTAAATCAATAGATTCTTTGATATTCATCTAATTTATTAGATATTTTTATATTTGGATATATAAGGAAATTTGAAATATATTATATATATATATAGTTTGTCTATATTTTTTTGTATAGATATATTTTATTAGATTGCATTGCTAAAATAAAATATGAGCAATTTAATAAAAAAGGAATTTTCGCGGGCGAATATTTACTCTTTCAATATCTATTTTAGTTTTATAGGATTAGTTTATCACTTTTCAGAATAGATGAATTGGTCTCTGGTTCGTTCCGCCATCCTTCCCAATGAATCATTAGGATTCTTTTTCAATTGAATCTTCTGTATTCATGGATTACATCGTTCCCATCGCTTCTTGATTAATGATTAGGTCTGAATTCTACAATGGAGCTCTTAATGAACTTTGTTCTTGAGCCAACCCGCTTAGTCTTTATTGGCCGGAGGCTCTTACTTTTTTCTTTTTTCTATGAATAGATTCATATCAGATAATTATGTGTGAATCTGTATTCATGCTTTATTACATTGTCTTTTATGATATGATTCAAAGACCTTACATAGCGGAATCGTATATCATTTAGATTCATTTTTTTCTTTCTTTCGCCTTTCCATTTATCCGCATCCCCCTCCTTTAATGTATATTTTTATTTTTTTTTTTTTCTTTTGCTTGACAACTCATTTGATTTCTTGTTTATGAAAAAAAAAAATTCAGTTGCTGCAATGATAGGACCAAAATATCCTATCTTGACTGCTTCTTTGGATCCAGATAATGTGATGCGATGAGTTGGTTATTAGTTCTATAGTTATTAGTTCATACTTCATACTATGGGCTCTTACTTTTTTTTCGTATTAATTCTAACAAAAACCAACGAGTCACACACTAAGCATAGCAATTCTATCAAAAGAAGAGGTCAATCGAATTTTTATTCAACCTTATAGAATATAGAATTAAAAATGAGAATTGTTTTGATGGAAATTTGATGGAAAAAAGGCTGTCATTCTTTGTTCTATCGTTAAATCAAAACAGAAAGACAAGTCAAGTAAAGGCTTATTATTCCTCGTCTATAAATATCCAAATTTTGATACCCAATACCCCATAGATAGTTCGAAACGTATAGGCGTAATAATCAATTTTCGCGCGAATGGTTTGTAGGGGAACCCTACCCTTTCTTATCCAGTCAACACGTGCCTTATCTTTTCCACCGAGACGGCCTGCGATTTGTATTTTAATTCCTTTTGCCCCGGCTTGTTTGCCTAATTCAATAGCCTTTTTCATTGCTTTTCGAAAGAATACCCTATTTTTTAATTGTACGGCTATAAATTCTGCAAGAATTTTAGGGTGTCCATAAGGTTTTGCAATTTGTTTAATAGTAATGTTGAGTTTTCGGTTCACACAATTCAATTCTTTTTGTACGTTTATTTTGAGGTCTTCGACCGCTCGCGGT